CAATAAATAAATCAGCAAAATTCTTTTATTTTAGATAGAAGAAATGTTTCTTCTATCTAAAATAAAAGAATGTACCCTTCTATCCAAATCTAATTTGCATCGATAAAATAAATCCAAATTCCAGATTCCAGCAGTAGATGAATAATTGCAAATTTTTGTGTGTACGAGATTAGAATAACTTCAAAATAACTGACATAATTTTATATTTTTCCTGATCAGAAAAATACATGAAAAAGAAAGGAGGTAGAAAAATTTTTTGATTTATGGTTAAAGAAGAAAAACAAGAAAACAGGGGTTCTGTTGAATTTCAAGTATTCAGTTTCACCAATAAGATACGGAGACTTGCTTCACATTTGGAATTACACAAAAAAGATTTTTCATCGGAAAGAGGTCTACGAAGACTTTTGGGAAAACGTCAACGTTTGCTGGCTTATTTGGCAAAGAAAAATAGAGTACGTTATAAGAAATTAATCAGTCAGTTGGATATTCGGGAGAAGTAATTTAATCGTTCGAATTTTTTTCTTATTTTATTAGTAGTCTTATAGTAGTCTTAGATTTTTCATTTTGATGAGCCTCGTTTTGAGGAATTCATGGAATAATCCATTTTCATGGAAAAAAGAATAAGAACAAGGATACATAACATAAAAAAAAGAATAGATAAGACGATATTCGTCCTCCCCCTACATATTTAATCTCTTCTCCTATACAAAAACCAGCAAGACCTACTCCATTGGTAATTCCATCAATGACACCTTTATCAAAAAAATGCGTTAGTTCGGCTAATCTTCTTATACCCAAGATAAAGATCCTAGTATAGAAAACATCTATATAACCACGATTATAGGACCAGCTGTATATCTTTTTTTTTACTTCATCCAAAAAGTTCTTTTTTGAATTCCCTTTTACAAGAGAATTTATAAAATTCAAATTCTGAAAAAAAGAATAAGTGGATCCATAGAAAATATATGCTATGAATAGACCAAAAATAGCTAAACTTACAGAAGAAATTGCATTAGTGAGAAATTCATATGAATTTATGGAAGAATTAGAACTTTCCTGGAAAAAGTTTATTGAAGGAGTTAGCCACTTTGATAATACAGTTAACTCCGATATTCCATTACCCTTTATTCCATTATCAAAATGGATTCCTATGGATCCAATGAACAAGGTAAAAACTAGTAATATAAGAAGAGGAAATAGCATAGTACTTCCTGTTTCATGAGGATAGACAAAAGTGATTTTAGCCCCAAAGGGGGTACTAAAGGATCCTATCTTATTTCTTGTATTACCAGGAATTTTTGGTATATTTTGTGAAAAAAAAGAAACTCCACTCTTCATTGTTGATAAAACAAAATCCCTATTGACTCCTTTGGATATGCCTTTTCCCCATAAGGATATTGAATACAACGAACCCTCTTTAGTACTGCTGTAGTTTTGAAAATGAACACGCAAATATCCATCAAAAGTAAGTAAATATATCCGAAACATATAAAATGCAGTTAATCCTGCAGTAAAAGAGGCTATTATTCCAAAAAAGGGTGAATATAGCCAACTATTACTAAGGATTTCATCTTTGGACCAGAAGCAAGCAAGAGGTGGAATACCACAAAGAGAAAGTGTACCACATAAAAAAGTAGTTCTTGTAATTGGAACATATTTTCTTAAACCACCCATAAGAACCATATTCTGACTTTTATCTGGTGAATATCCAACAAGAGGTTCCATTGAATGAATAACGGATCCGGATCCTAAGAACAATAAAGCTTTCGAATAAGCATGAGTGATCAAATGGAATAAAGCAGCTTGATAAGAGCCTATACCTAGGGCTAACATCATATAACCCAATTGAGACATTGTAGAATAGGCTAAGCTTCTTTTAATATCTCTCTGAGCAAGAGCTAAAGTGGCTCCTAAGAAGAGTGTTATTGTACCTACTAAAGAAATAAAACTCATTATCAAGGGTAGGGATATGAAAAGGGGAAGAAGTCGAGCTAGAAGAAAAATCCCCGCAGCAACCATAGTTGCTGCGTGTATAAGAGCCGAAATGGGAGTGGGTCCTTCCATAGCATCGGGTAACCATACGTGAAGAGGAAATTGTGCAGATTTTGCAACTGCACCAAGGAATAATAAAAAAGCACACAAAGTAGTAAGTAAGGAATTAATCCCATTATTAGGAATCCAGTTATTAGCTATTTTGAACAAATCCCGAAACTCTAAACTACCTGTTATCCAAAAAAAACCTAAAATTCCTAATAACAGACCAAAATCCCCTACACGATTAGTTACAAAAGCTTTTTGGCAAGCACTCGCTGCAATTGGCCGTGTAAACCAAAAGCCTATCAATAAATAGGAACACATTCCGACAAGTTCCCAAAAAAAATAAATTTGTATCAAATTGGAACTAGTAACCAATCCCAACATGGCAGTATTAAAAAAACTTATATAAACAAAAAATCTCAAATATCCTTCATCGTGAGACATATAATCGTCACTATAAATAAGAACCAAGATTCCTACAGTAGTAATTAGTATTAACATAATAGACGTAAGGGGGTCGATCAAGTATCCAAATTCTAAGGAAAAATCATTATTGATGGTCCAAGACCATAGATATTGATAAATGGAACTTCCATTTATTTGTTGAATAGACAGGTGAACTGAGAATACCAGAGCTATACTTAAGAGTAAAATACTAGGAAAAGCCCATATGCGACGAAGATTTTTTGTTGCTGTCGGAATAAGAAAAAGTCCAAATCCCATTGACATAATAACTGGAAGTGGGAGAAGAGGGATTACCCAGGCATATTGATATGTATGTTCCATAAGAAAAGAAATAGCAATTTTTAGTTGAAATTTATAGTTCAATTTTTCTATAAAATAGAATTGTTTCCGATTCACCAAACCTACTCTCTCTAAAGAAATTAAAAAAACAAAAAAAGAATAAGAGAAAATACAGGAATTCCGGATTTTGCAAAATTTCTCTCATTAAAATATTCAAAAATTCAGAATGGGTTTAGTTGCTTAAATTCAAAAAGTAAATCAAAGGATCTCGTTATCTAGTTATTAGTTAAAATAATATTTATTAAAATACAAAAAAAGATTGAATCATTTTACTTTCTATTCATTTTTGTATTTCTTTCTCTTAAAATAAAGGAGCTCTCTTGTTTCGTAATTGATTGATTGAATTCCAAAGAAAACCCATATTTATATTTATAGTATAGGAAATTCTCGAATATTGCTTACTTCATATAAAACGGAAATTCTAATGACTAGAACTCTCTAAGTTTTAGAATGTCTTGTTTAAGAGACTAAGTATTTTTTTTAATTGGAATTCAATTATGAAAAACCGTTCTGAACTTAATTAACTAATTGAATTTGACCCTCTTTTTATCTCCCCATCTTATATGAGGGCTTATCCCTCATACCATATATTTATATATGGAGTATATTTGATATATAAATTGATTTAAATAGAAAGCACTAAAAAAGGAATTTGGAATTTCAATATCTTTTAGTATCTAAGTATAAATACTAAGAAAAAACAAAAAGAAGGATTGATTTGCGGCAATAGATGTCTTTCACATACAACTAGAAAAAAGTAATCCCCTTTTTATTTTAAATGGCAGTTCCAAAAAAACGTACTTCGATGTCAAAAAAGCGTATTCGTAAAAATCTTTGGAAGAAAAAAACTTCTTTTTCCATAGTACAATCTTATTCTTTAGCGAAATCAAGATCATTTTCTAGCGGCAACGAGCATCCAAAACCAAAAGGTTTTTCTGGGCAACAAACAAACAAATAATAAGGTTTTGGAATAATCTGAATTGAACTATCCCAACCCAAAGAAATTCCAATTATTTAATATGAATGAATAATTCGGATTAATTAATGAATGTACTTTTATGTGTCGAATTCCTCGGTACAATATTCTTAGAACGAATCCCTCGGTTATCCGTTATATAGAACAAAAGTTTTTGGTATATTGTGTCCTCAGTATTCTTTTCCCAGCAAAGAACTTTTTTTTGATACTAGAATCCTCATAAAAAAATATGAGGATTCTAGTATCAAAAAAAAGTTCTTGTAATAGGACTTACAACCTCTACCTATCTTATCCAATCTTATCCAAAATTCCCATATAAATGAGTTTAGGACTGGTAAATCATATTAATAAGAGCGTAAAGGCTTTCATTCTATAAATTTTTCTAAAATACAAAATTCTTTGTAGTTAGTGATAAAATTCTAATGTTCCTAAATTCTAGGGCCTCCCCCGGTCTCGACGATTCGCCAGAAAATAACTATTATTCTTTTAAGTTAACTATTATTTTAAGTTAGCCGCCATGGTGAAATTGGTAGACACGCTGCTCTTAGGAAGCAGTGCTCAAGCATCTCGGTTCGAGTCCGAGTGGCGGCATTCTCTAAAAAGAATACAATAGATTAGAAAATGGATTCAATTCGAAATTTCCAATTTTGTAATGGGACCTTATCCTTATGCTATTTGCAACTTTAGAACATATACTAACTCATATCTCTTTCTCAACCATTTCAATTGTGATTACGATTCATTTGATAACCTTATTAGTTCGTGAACTTAGGGGATTACGCGATTCGGCAGAAAAAGGAATGATAACTACTTTTTTCTCTATAACAGGATTCTTAGTTTCTCGTTGGGTTTCTTCGGGACATTTTCCATTAAGTAATTTATATGAGTCATTGATCTTCCTTTCATGGGCTCTGTATATTCTTCATACTATTCCTAAGATACAGAACTCAAAAAATGATTTAAGCACAATAACTACGCCAAGTACTATTTTAACGCAAGGTTTTGCCACGTCGGGTCTTTTAACTGAAATGCATCAATCCACAATACTAGTACCTGCTCTACAATCTCAGTGGTTAATGATGCATGTCAGTATGATGTTACTAAGCTATGCAACTCTTTTGTGCGGATCCTTATTATCCGCCGCTCTTCTAATCATTAGATTTCGAAAGAATTTCGATTTCTTTTCTAAAAAGAAAAAAAATGTTTTAAGTAAAACATTTTTCTTTAGTGAGATTGAATATTTATATGCAAAAAGAAGTGCTTTAAAAAACACCTCTTTTCCCGCATTTCCAAATTATTACAAATATCAATTAACTGAGCGTTTGGATTCTTGGAGTTATCGTGTCATTAGTCTAGGGTTTACTCTTTTAACCATAGGTATTCTTTGTGGAGCAGTATGGGCTAATGAGGCATGGGGATCCTATTGGAATTGGGATCCTAAGGAAACTTGGGCATTTATTACCTGGACCATATTTGCAATATATTTACATAGTAGAACAAATCCAAATTGGAAGGGTACGAATTCCGCACTTGTAGCTTCGATAGGGTTTCTTATAATTTGGATCTGCTATTTTGGTATCAATCTGTTAGGAATAGGTTTACATAGTTATGGTTCATTTACATTACCACCTAAATGATTACATAACATAAAACCTTCATTTTATGAAGGTTTTTCCTTTTTTGTTTGATTTGAGAACCCCTTGAACGTCTTTTCAAAGGGTTCTCAAAAATTCGGGATAGATCTAATTAGACTTTTTTACTTTTTTATGAATTTTATGTTTTTTCCACGATGGAATATAGAGCGGACTAGTTAAAAAAAAAAGAAAATCCTATTTAGGATAATAATTGTATAATAGAGCCTCTACCCTGTCAACAGATAGCGAGAGAACAAAATCTGGATAAATACCAATTCCTATTACTGGTAAAAAGATACAGATTAAAAGAAAGAGTTCCCGTGGTCCAGAATCCACAAAATTTTCGTTTGGAACACGAAATAGCTTGTATCCATAGAACATCTGGCGTAACATAGATAATAAATAAATAGGAGTTAATATCATTCCAATTGCCATTACAAAAGTAATTAGCATTTTTGGCATTAACATAAATTTAGGACTAGTAATTAGTCCAAAAAATACTACTAATTCTGCAACAAAACCGCTCATTCCTGGCAAGGCAAGAGAAGCCATTGAAAAGCTACTAAACATGGTAAAAATTTTTGGCATTGGAATAGATATTCCCCCCAGTTCTTCGAGATAAACAAGACGCACTCTATCACAAGCCGTTCCCGCCAAGAAAAAAAGTGTAGCACCGATAAATCCATGGGATAATATTTGTAAAATAGCTCCATTTAGTCCAATGTTGGTTATGGAACCAATTCCTATAATTATGAAACCCATGTGAGATACGGAGGAATAGGCTATTCTTTTCTTGAAATTTCGTTGACCAAGAGAAGTTGAAGCTGCATAGATTATTTGCACCGCTCCTATTATTACCAACCAGGGGGAAAATAGATAATGAGCATGAGGTAACAATTCCATATTGATCCGAATCAATCCGTATGCTCCCATCTTTAATAGAATTCCGGCTAAAAGCATACATGTACTGTAATGCGCTTCCCCATGGGTATCTGGTAACCACGTATGTAGAGGTATAATCGGCAATTTGACAGCATAAGCAATAAGGAAGCCAAAATACAGTAGTATTTCCAATGTTGCAGGGTATGATTGATTAATCAATCTTTCCAAATCTAATCCGGGTTCATTGGAACCATATAACCCCATACCCAGAACTCCAATTAAGAAAAAAATGGAACCGCCTGCAGTATACAAAATAAACTTGGTAGCTGAATACAGACGCCTCTTTCCCCCCCACATGGATAAAAGTAAGTAAACAGGGATTAATTCTAACTCCCACATGATAAAAAAAAGTAAAAGGTCTCGTGAAGAAAATAATCCTATTTGACCGCTATACATTGCTAGCATCAGGAAATAGAATAATCGCGAATTCCGGGTAACCGGCCAAGCCGCTAAAGTAGCTAAAGTAGTGATAAATCCTGTCAATAAAATAGATCCTAATGAAAGTCCATCGATTCCCAATCTCCAGTGGAAATCCAAAACATCTATCCATTTAGAATCCTCCTTTAATTGGATTAAGGGATCCTCCAATTGGAAATGATAACAGAATGCATAAGTCATTAGAAGGAATTCTAATAAACAAATGGATATAGTATACCACCTAACGATTTTATTTCCTTTATGGGGTAAAAAGAAAATTAATGAACCTGCAAATATCGGCAAAACAACAAGTATTGTTAACCAAGGAAAATAACTCATGATAAAGTAATAAAGACAAGATACGTTTTGACCAGAAAAGCCCATGCTCGATTATTTCGAGCACAGGCTTCTTCGGTAAAGAGGAATCAGACGATTCAAGTGGAGTTTTTTGTAACGTATCAATAAGATAGAGCCATGCTGCGGGTTGTTTCAGGCCCTAAATAAACGCGGACACTTAAAAAATCTGTTGGGCAGGCAGATTCGCATCTCTTACAACCCACACAATCTTCGGTTCTCGGCGCAGAAGCAATTTGCTTGGCTTTACATCCATCCCAAGGTATCATTTCTAATACATCTGTTGGACAAGCTCGTACACATTGAGTACATCCTATACATGTATCATAAATTTTTACAGAATGTGACATTGGATCTCTAAATTTTCCTTTTCAACATAAAAATTTTCGATCTGGTAAAAATGAAATTAGTACTATATAAATATAAATTAGATATATTGTAGACACCAGACGAAGCAATGGTTTATCCAAACTTTAACAAATAATGCAATATATTTCTTAATCTGTTTGTGAGAAAGCGTGAAAAGAGCCAAGAGACTTGAATTTAAGAATTCAACAGTTATAATTATACGAATTCTACATACTAATTCGAATTAGCCAATAAATTGGGTATCATCTTTTCAATATAAATTATTGCAATATTCAAATTGCAATATCAATGAATTGCAAAAATTCAATATTCAATAAGTAAAAAAGAATACTCTGAAATAACCTACTCAAAAAATGGATATTATTAAATACGAATAAGAAAATAAGATTCGATTTCTATTCATCTTAATGTTCCGTATTATTTTATTATATACGCGCCTTTGTTTAGAGGATTCTATGTCTAATTATTCAAAAAATTAGATTGATTGATACGAGTTGATTTCCTGTTACGATGGATGGAAGAAAGAATGGATAGTCCAATAGCTGCTTCAGCAGCCGCAAGGGCTATAACAAAAATTGCGAAAATATCTCCTTTTAATTGGCGACTATCAAATAGATCAGAAAATGTTACGAGATTTAGATTAATTGAATTCAGTATAAGTTCAAGACATATTAGAGCTCTAACCATGTTTCGGCTTGTGATCAATCCATAGATACCAATCGAAAATAAATAGACACTCAAAAAAAGTACATGCTCAAACATCGTTAACTAACTCCTTATCAATCTCGATTCATTTCAATATGAGGACAAGAATTGAACCGATTCAATTAATTAGAATAGAACAATTACGCAACAAAAGAGAAAAGAAGGTACTTGTTGTGTTGGCAGTAGATGGGTTTTACTAAATCAAAATTGTGATTCTTTAGTTATTTATTTTATATTTGAAATTCTAAGAATTTGAACTCATTCTAAGTATTTCTTATTGTCGAGCCATAGTAATTGCACCTATTAAAGAAACTAGAAGAATTAGGGAAATGAGTTCAAACGGAAGATAAAAATCGGTTGCTAAATGAATCCCAATTTGTTGAACGTTATTTATGAGACCCTGTTCTACTATTTGGTTTGATCTTGTAGTCCAAAGAATTCCATACCACGACGTATCTGGGATAGTAGTCATTAGTGAAAAAGGAATAGTTATACAAACGAGTAAAGTGAACCCATCTCCAATAGTCCAATAATTCTTATCTTTAGACCACTCTGAGCCGTTTACAAACATTACAGCAAATATGATCAAGACATTTATGGCTCCCACATAAATAAGAAGTTGTGCAACAGCTACAAAGTAGGAATTCAATAAAAAATAGAATAAGGATATACAAACAAGAACTAATCCCAGCGAAAAAGCAGAATAAATTGGGTTGGTAAGTAATACTACTCCTAGACCCCCTAGTAGAAGAACAAATCCCCCAAATAGCACAAGAATCTCATGTATTGGTCCAGGTAAATCCATTATGGATAAGAAGAAATTTATAGTATAAAATTTTTCATGAACTGACTAAAACTAAAAGATTCAAGGAAGGAAAAAGGTATTAGGATATTTTTTTGTATATGTAATGTATATTTTGTATATGTAATGTATATAAGTTGTTAAGTTGTTAAAATGTATATAAGTTGTTAAATAGTAGTTATTCTTTTTTCGTTATAGTTAGTAAAAATGGATTTTTCTAACAAAAAATATCCTAATACCTAGTAATCAGTAATCGTTCTTGAATTCCAAAATTTTTCTTCCTCCATTTTACTTTGAGGCGAATTCCGAATTGTTTGAATTGTGTAATCTCCCATTATGGAGATTGGTAACCGACTCAAAGCAATTTGATTGTAATTCAATTCATGACGATCATAAGTAGAAAGTTCATATTCTTCAGTCATTGATAAACAATTTGTCGGACAGTATTCAACGCAGTTACCACAAAATATACAAACTCCGAAATCAATACTATAATTAAGCAATTGTTTCCTTTTAATATCTTTTTCAAATCTCCAATCCACAAGGGGTAGATCTATCGGGCATACGCGAACACATACTTCACAAGCAATGCATTTATCAAATTCAAAGTGTATTCGCCCCCGGAAACGCTCCGATGTAATTGATTTTTCATAAGGGTAGTGAATCGTTATAGGTAAACGATTTGTGTGGGATAAGGTAATTATGAAACTTTGACCAATGTATCTTGCGGCGCGTATTGTTTGTTGACCATAACTAATGAACCCAGTTAGCATAGGGAACATATTCTAAATATATATGAAAAAGGTATGTTTCTTTCTCTTGTTTGAGAGAACTTTTGTGTTTAAAATATTCTTACTGTTATTGTATTATCTTATTTATAGTGAAACTAGTTGGGAAGAAGTTGTTAATAAGAGATTGCCCAGAGAAATAGGTAAAAGAAATTTCCATCCAAGATTTAATAACTGATCCATTCTCATCCTGGGTAAAGTCCATCTTATTGTGATAGAAATGAAGAGAAATAAATAAGCTTTAGTTAATGTAATAAAGATACCTATTACCATTTCCAAAATTCCAATTATTTTATTCATTTGGAAAAATCCAAAAAAGGATATATAGGGAATAGAGAAATTCCAACCGCCTAAGTATAAAACAGTTACAAATAAAGAGGAAACTAATAAATTTAGGTAAGAAACAAGATAAAATAAACCATATTTAATACCAGAATATTCGGTTTGATAACCTGCTACTAATTCTTCCTCTGCTTCTGGTAAATCAAAGGGTAATCTTTCACATTCTGCCAAAGAAGAAATTAGAAAAACTAGAAAACCTATAGGCTGACGCCAAAGATTCCATCCAAAAAAACCATATTTGGACTGTGCTTCAACTATATCAACTGTACTTGAACTGTTAGATAATCATAGTCGATGATAACATCACAGTTCCCACCGCTATTCCAAAACCGTACATGAAACCTTAGCTTCATACGGCTCCTCTATGATCAGAAAAAAGGAAAGGATTGTTTCATTTCGGTATTATCCCCTGGGCGTAGATAGAATTAGGTAAGATAAAATTGATTGGAAAGCCCCAAATTAGACCAAAGCAATTCTGTCTGCTAGAATAACAAAAAAGCGCTTCCGAATTGATCTCATCCTTTATATAATAAAATAAAAATTTTTCTTTGTTCGGTAATAACTTAATATTGGAATAAAACACTCGTTATAGCAATTAATAAATGGAAAGAATTGGACATTAGTTTATGAGGAATTCCGTATGAATAGGGATAAAGGAAAGAATAAATAAAGAGCCTTTTTTGTATTGCATTCCATATCTTTTGTCCTATTCTTCTTTCCCGGGGAAGGGTATACTTAAAAAGAAAAAAGAATAAAGGGTTAATTCGTTCTTGATAGCCATTTCTTTAACAAGTGAATGGGAGCATACTCTAGACCGGAATCCGAAGAAAGTACTACTTGATCATTTCCACCAATTTCAAGTCCTTATTACGATTCCTTTTATGAGGAAAAATGTCTAATGATTTAGATTCTCTCATTACTAATCCTGTATGTACTTTAGTGTTTCTAATCCCTCACTAACTTTTGATGGATTGCCTTATGGTTATAAGTTATAGTAATAACTCAAAATATTCTAGTAATGGAATTCCATATTGCGAATCCTTTATTCTTGCCCGCTTCAAGATATGATGACTAATCAAACAATCTCAACCTTGGGGTAAAGAGTTTACACTGCTTATGTTTACTTGAACTTTTTTTTCTTGTACGTAGGAAATGAGATTTTGTATTTTTACTACAAATTAATAAGCTGTTTTGTTTCACTCATATAGCTATCTAGTTTAACTTACCAACTCGAATACAGAATAAGCAAAGGAAGATAAGCATTCAATGTATTTTAGAGGAAAAAGATCCTATTTTAACGAATCACACGTAGAGATATTGCTAGCACACAAAAAGTTAATGGTATTTCATAACTAATAGATTGAGCAGCCGCTCGTAGACCGCCTGAAAAAGAATATTTATTATTTGAGCTATATCCCGCCATGAGAAGACCAATAGGAGCAATACTTGAAATGGCAATCCATAAAAAAACACCAATACTAAGATCAGCTAAAATAAAACGATATCCCAAAGGGATAACTAAAAAACTTAATAAAATGGATATGACTGCTATAGAGGGACCAATGCTAAATAAAGGAATATCTCCTCGGGATGGGAGGATATCCTCTTTTAAAAGTAGCTTAGTTCCATCTGCTATAGCTTGAAGGAGTCCCAGGGGGCCAGCATATTCAGGACCAATACGTTGTTGTATCGATGCAGATATTTCTCTTTCTAACCACACAATTACGAGTACTTCTATTGTTATTCCCAGTAGGAGGGTCAAAATGGGTAGAATCCATATCAGCCCGTAGACTTCTTTTAATAATTCCGATTTCGAAAAAGAATTGATAGTTTCTACCTCCACCCTATCTATTATCATTTCAACGATCAACTTCCCCCATAATGATATCTATACTACCTAATATCGTCATGATATCAGCCAATTTCATTTTTTTCACTAGCTGAGGAAGAATTTGCAAATTAATAAAACCAGGTGGACGAATTTTCCATCTCCAGGGGAAAAGACTATCATCTCCTACCAGATAAATTCCTAATTCACCTTTTGGAGCTTCTACTCTTACATAAAGCTCTTGCTTTGATAATTCAAAATTGGGCGAAGGTTTTTTACCAAGAAATCGATATTCAAAATCATTCCATTCGGAATTCTTTGCTTTCTTAAAGCGTCGGGCTTCTAAATTCTCATAAGGTCCTCCAGGAATTTTCTCTACAGCCTGTTGAATAATTTTTATGGATTCTCTCATTTCACCGATTCGTACTAAATAGCGAGCTAACGAATCTCCTTCTTTTTGCCATTGTACTTTCCAATCGAATTGATTGTAAGACTCATAAGGATCGATTTTACGAAGATCCCATTGTATTCCAGAAGCTCGTAGCATTGGGCCCGATAAGCCCCAATTTACAGCCTCTTCTCCGCTAATAAAACCGACTCCTTCAACTCGTTCTAAAAAAATGGGATTCTGTGTAATAAGTTGTTGATATTCAACAACTCCTCGTAAAAAATAATCACAGAAATCTAAACATTTATCCATCCATCCATAAGGTAGATCGGCAGCTACTCCACCGATGCGAAAGTAATTATGCATCATTCGCATACCTGTAGCAGCTTCAAATAGATCATATATCAATTCTCTTTCTCTAAAAATGTAGAAAAAAGGAGTCTGTGCCCCGAGATCCGCCATAAAAGGTCCAAGCCATAACAAGTGAGAAGCTATACGGCTCAATTCTAACATAATTACCCTAATATAGCTGGCTCTTTGGGGTATTTGAATATTCTCCAAGAATTCTGGTGCATTTACCGTTATTGCTTCTGTAAACATAGTAGCTAAATAATCCCACCGTGTTACATAAGGCAAGTATTGTATAATAGTTCTGTTTTCCGCGATTTTTTCCATTCCTCTGTGTAAATACCCTAATATGGGTTCGCAATCAATAACATCTTCACCATCGAGAGTAACGATCAGTCGAAGAACACCATGCATTGATGGGTGGTGAGGGCCCATATTGACTATCATGAGATCTTTTCTTGTAAGCGGTAGACTCATATCCTTGTTCTTATTCTTTTTTCCATGAAAATGGATTATTCCATGAATTCCTCAAAACGAGGCTCATCAAAATGAAAAATCTAAGACTACTATAAGACTACTAATAAAATAAGAAAAAAATTCGAACGATTAAATTACTTCTCCCGAATATCCAACTGACTGATTAATTTCTTATAACGTACTCTATTTTTCTTTGCCAAATAAGCCAGCAAACGTTGACGTTTTCCCAAAAGTCTTCGTAGACCTCTTTCCGATGAAAAATCTTTTTTGTGTAATTCCAAATGTGAAGCAAGTCTCCGTATCTTATTGGTGAAACTGAATACTTGAAATTCAACAGAACCCCTGTTTTCTTGTTTTTCTTCTTTAACCATAAATCAAAAAATTTTTCTACCTCCTTTCTTTTTCATGTATTTTTCTGATCAGGAAAAATATAAAATTATGTCAGTTATTTTGAAGTTATTCTAATCTCGTACACACAAAAATTTGCAATTATTCATCTACTGCTGGAATCTGGAATTTGGATTTATTTTATCGATGCAAATTAGATTTGGATAGAAGGGTACATTCTTTTATTTTAGATAGAAGAAACATTTCTTCTATCTAAAATAAAAGAATTTTGCTGATTTATTTATTGCTATATCCAATTTATAGAATTGATATACCATTTAATTGATATCATTTAGCAAAATGAAACACAGCATATGCATCCATCTTTCGGCTCGAGAATTTCACGGGATAGAGATATTTCACGGGATAGAGATATAGTATAAGAAATAGGCTATTAAGTAACTCTAAATGAATTGTGGATACATCTGTATCCTTAACATACTGAAACGACTGCCATTACTCGTATCAAACCAATAGCGATTCATAAAAGCTAAATCTTGTAATCAATGGTGGGCCAATAATGAATTTTTTTGCATATGTATTAAGATGCTTGGTCTGATTTCGAAATTGTCCAGAGTTTTTTATGTTGTTTTCATTGCAAAATGATGGATCTCCTTCCGTAACTTTCCAATTACGAGTACGAGAATTGAAAGACATGAAAATTCTCAATTCTCTACGGCGTCTAGGAGATAGATAGAATATTTTCAGGAACAAGAAAATCAGAAGAATCTTTTTCTCTATTCACTACCATTCCGCGTCTTCGACTTCGATTAGTTTCTTTTCTTCTTTAATGCAATAGCTATAGTTTGATATAGAATCCATTTCTCAAAGTAATGGAAACCATTCTCTTATAGGAAATGGTTCGAAAATCGCTATTCCACCTTTTAGGTTTAGGTATCGTGAAAAGTGATACCTGTGAAGATCGTGCATTTCAGTCACATTCAGATCCGTTTTTCGAGTCCATGATATAACCAAATTGGATGGATCTTCCACCCGTTTAGCTAAGAAAGAATAGATGCAGAGGTGGATAATAGATCGATATGAAGATCATGAGCTGCCCCATAATGAAACCGCCAGTAGTCGCGAATATCTCCTTCTTCCCTAACCCAAGATTGGAGAAAGAAGATCTAAGAGGGACCTATGGAGAATGTGGTCAGAAATCCATAATAGAGTCCGACCACAACGACCGAATTAATTATCCTCATCGAGAAACTTAGACTACTAAGTAGAAAAGTAGAAAAGATTTGAAAATCATGGCATGGGTCTCCTTTTTTTCTTTCTTTAGAGTTTTCTATATGCACAATTTCTCGATGTTTCGATGAGAATTTCTTGACTTTCCATATATAGAAAGAGATAGACTATAAATGACATCTCTTATGTCAATAAGACCAAAGGGATGGAT